AAAGAGGAAGAAGCAAAGCTAGGCCATTCCATTAGGGATGTGCGTACTATCAAGAATCAGGAATAGCTTTTCTTTTCTCTAGCCCCGAGCCGGGTATGAACTCAAATCAAAAAGAATCTGACTACGCACCTCGCTTCTTACCGCGTAAATGCTATTCTTTTCTTTCCGGCTTTCCTGGACTGGCCTATCGAGAATAGAATTCTTTCTTCACTCGGAGTTCTAGCTTTCTTATGACTTCAAGCATCTCTCAATCAAATGGTTTGCCAAAAGAAATTCTCTGCCCCACTCTGGGAATGGAGGGAAGTCTGCTTTGCATTGCTATAGGGCTATGATTCAATTCGCAGCTCTCAATCAAAAGAAATAGCCCTTCTTCCAGCAGCGGCAAGAGCCTTTCAATAGCGGCGTATTCTCTCCTTCTATCTACGTAAATTTCTTCTTTGGTAGCTGTCTTGGTAAGAAGCCTCCTGACTGACTATCCACCACGTCCTCTTCCAATGCCTCTACCTGCTTTGCTTAGGTTTGCTTAGGCCTAAAAGCAGCCTTTTCATCGCCTTTCCCTTGAGCCCCGGGAGGACGGGTTCTATTAATCAAAAGATTCCTGGGTCTGGGATCGATTTCAACTCGGAGATAGCCGGGTCTATAGTAAGAGCCGCTTTGTGAACAGCATCGGATGACATAGCAAAGGTAGCCGCAATAGAGCTACTATGCCTTAAGCCCGAAACTCTTCCTTCTAGTCTACCTACGTCATTCTTTGCTTTTGAAAGAGAAATTTGCCGCGTGAAAACTGCTGCCAGATGCGGATTCAATCAATAACTGCGGTTACGCCTTCAAACATCTGCGCAGCAGATTCGCTAACGCTAACAGGAATCGTAAAAAGAGAAAGATCACTCAACTCCAGAGAACATAAAATGTTCCTAGGTTACGCCATTTCCTATTCCTATTGCCCGTACTAAACCTAAAGCACCAACAGCGGGAGACGCGACATCTCTTTCATTCAAAGAACACCAAGGCAATCTCGATTCAAAAAAGATAAGGCTTTGAATGTCATAATATCAATTCGATTAAGCCGGACTTATCCTATCTCTTAGCTGCGTGAACTCTTCTTCTCTTATGATCTTTCTAGTTAGAATCAGTCCTTTAACGCGATCAATTACTTAATATTAAGATGATAGCACCAAACCTTCACCAAAGCAGATTCACCTGATTCAACAAGAGGCAGTGGGAAAATCCCACCAAGAGCGGAATCATTGAGTGAACAGTCGAAACGAAAAGAGTTGGTCTCACCCCAGGAAAGCTTGAAAGCAAAAAGACCTCTTTCTCTGTCACCGAAGCACCGAAAGAAGAGTTTCCACCTACCGCTAAAAATGAATCTACTGCTGCCCACGTTCAAGGGCGAAGGTCCTAAGTTCACTGCTTATTCAACAAGGGGCAAGGCTAATGGTTCTAGACTTTCGTATTCTTTCTACCCTCGGTCACTGACTTTTTCTCACATCTCGATCTCCGGCTTCACAAATAGAGATTTCCCTCTCTCAATGTCTTCCTTCACACCCGACAAAGTCCTTACTACGATTTCAGGGTACAAGTCTAAAGCCGTTCACTCTCTCTCTTGTTGAATCAGCTGGTATTGAATCCAATGTTCTGTTAGAGCTATTGAGTGCCATTACTACCCAATCCTTTTTTCCCTAAGGGATTTTCCTTAGTTGCGAAGAAGCTCATAGGTCAGGTCGAACCCCGTGTGTTACGCAAAAAGCCTCTTTCTATTATCAGAGGAGATCCGCATGCCTATTACTAAGGACGGGTAGCTAAGCCGCTTGGGATCACTTCGAGGATACCTCCCCTCCGGCTTCCCGCAGATTCGATCGTCTTCCTTGGGCGCACCAACGCCGTAGAATGCCCGATTGAGTTCGCCAGGGACATCCTCATTCTAACTTCCTGGGATCAAGACAGAGATCGCCCTCGTAAATGTCGAAATGTAAACCGATTCTATTCAAGTGGTGGGTAGGAAAAGGAAAAGGCACTGGTAACTATCTCCTCTCCTCAGTTCTAGTGCGCCGTAGAGTCATTCGAATCCACAGCTTCCACTGGAGAAGCATAATTGGTATTGATGCTTACCCACTATCCTGATACCCCTAGAAGAGAAGGAAGCAAGACTTACTGTACTGGCAAGAAGCATGGCAAATCAAAAAGAACACACGCTCTCCGCTCCTTATTTCCTGAAAGTAGACGACAAGTCAAAACCAGTTAAAGGCTGTTCTGTGGAAGCACATGTTATTTACTTACAGACCGTCTTTGTGGGTTGGGTCATTGGTTCTCGCGTCCCTGTGCTCCCCAAATGATGAAAGTCAGTACCCTCCCGTTAAGGACAGGTTTATAGGAGATTTTGTCTGTCCATAACTCCCAAGTACTCGTAACGCTCAATTATTCAATTGATACGTTCGGGTTCTTCAACAACCAAGGGATTCTGTTGTTATCACTTGATACGGACGACTTTTGCTCACTAAGTCGGAAGCCAACGCTATATCTCTTGCTATGGAGCGAATTCCTATAAAAGGTAAAACCACCTCCCCATCTCAAGAAGGTCCTCCACTCTTCCATCGCTCGATATAACCGATCCATTTGTCGTAACGTAAGGATGAAAATCGGTAAAGAGGGCAAGAGATAGCTTGACTTCACTCTTTCAGATGGTGGTCCGGGGAGGATGGGGTTAGACCTTGTCAGTTCATAACAATTTCTCGTACAGGGCGGTTCCTATGGAGAGCTGCGTATCCAATCCCTTCGCTTTGCGTCAGATTTCCTGTCTTCCAAGCAAGCCGCCTATAGAAAGAATCCATTGGGGTTTCGTTGATCAGTATACCGGAAAGTGAGGTTCTTCACGTGTTAGCAGGGCCCCAGATCTGGGCGAACGCGTACGATCTGGGCTGATTTTGCCAATGAGCTAGCTAACGACGAGTAGTCAAAACTTTTTCTATATTCCTGCTTTTTTCTTCTTTTCAATCCGAAGCATACGTTCTCCTTAAACACCGGTCAGTTATCGTTAGACAAGGGTGCGGTCTTGCGTTCACCTGTGTCGGTTTGGGCTACGGTCAATTCCTTCCCTTATCACCGTACTTAAGAGTCTCTTTTGTTCCTAATACGCGAAGAATTCTTACAGAGCCTGCGCCTACGCGCAACTTTCTATCGCTATCGTATTCCGCGGGAGAATCTCATACTAAAAGCTCGAATGGATCAATCATAATAAACAATACAAGAAAAGAAATGGGCATCACTAGCGATATCTTTGTCATGGGCAGCTCTTATCGTGACAAAGCAAAGCAAGAATGTTCAACCGGATCCCTTGGTTTGGCTTACGTCGGACCGTACCTAATCGATCTGGTTACCAAATGCCCAATAAGGCTCACATAAGGGTATGACTATAATAACTTTCTTGGCATTTTGCTTTCAAAAAAAAAGGTTTACACTCCCGGACCGTTCTGACGGAACTATTCTAATCCCTTTGCCTATGTTTTAGATGATGATAGCATCGAACTATTTTGGGAGATGAATCGTTAATATTCCCAAACGTTTTGATGATACACCTTGTGGTACGATCCCCTATTTATTGGTCCATTGCAAGAGATAGGAGCGCCTATGATGATCCCAGGCTTTTTTGGCCAATCATGGAGAGAAATTACCTCGGTTACCTTACTACTCTTCCCCGACCTCTAAAGGAAAAGACCTAACTAATGAGAAAGCGTCCTTCAACCCGTTTTCCCTATGATCTCCTATCGTTGCCAAGGGTTATATAAAAGGCACAGTTGAAAAGACAGGGGGCGGTGAAACTACAAGCAACTTTGGTTGTTGTGGGAGTTTCCCGTTGAGTTGAGGCAAGTTTAGCCACCAGCCCCCTTCCTTATACATAGGAAGCTCTTGGGGAAAACTTTTGACCACTCAGCGGTCTCCGGAGAAGACAGCCAGCCCCAAAGGGTTAATGACGCGATGGGCAAAGCCAAAGGGAAGAAAGAAGGTCATCGAAAGGATTTCTTTTTCCATCTTTCCTTGTAGTCGAAGAGCGAAGAGAGCCAACCCACTCGACAAGGATTTTCGGGGCAATATGAAATATAAGAGTTGCCCTGGCTGGCGGGAGGAGAGTGATCCCGAAGCCGACAAGCAATAGCTTCTCTCTTCTCTTCTGATCCCAATGTGTTAGTCCACTTGAAAAGGATTGGGGCAGATCTCCATTCTGGACCATCCTAGGCAAAAAAGCATATAACTAGCGTTTAGAAAGTGCTTCGAAAGGCTTCATCGATCGAGACTCAAACGATCACATCTATTCTATATAGGGGGAGCTATGCAACTTGTTAGGAGCAAGCAACCTTTCGCGAAACTCACACACCACTCCGCTCACTCGTAAGTTAGATAAGTAAGACAAGCGCTTCAGGTTTTTTCAAGAAGGGCAAGTTACTCGAAGTGTACATCCATATATTGAATGTATATGAGGAAAAGGCAAACTGGTGTCAATCGGGAAGCAGCAGCAAGACTGACTTCGCCTAATTCTCTTGCATACGCTCTACTGACTTATGCAGCTAACATAACGAGTTTCAGCGGAGGTGGAAAGATTGGCAATGGCTTCGTCAAGTGTGACAAGATTGATGCGTTGCTTTAGATTAGCGGGACCTATGATTGGTTACTGGAAGAAAAGGTATATCTTTTTGTTGTCGGGCCGGCAGGGGGGTGACGAAGACAGGGAATAGTAGTTGATAGGTGAATGGCAGCAAGTACCGTTGAAAAGTCATCAAACAGCGACTTAATGAAAGGGAGGGCTTTGGTTATTCCATCGGTGGGGGAGTCGATCATATTGTCCCCGCTACCTAAAGAAAGTAGGGGTCTCGTACCTCTCCCTATCGTATATCGGTCGAGTTAGCCAATTCTGATTCTACCCTTGGCCTTGGTCAAGCAGTTCCACTATCCTTGCATCGCAGCTCTCCCTACCAGACAATCCTCCGACCTCCGAGACTGCAACTGCAGCATCAAGTGAAGTAGATGCCAAGGTTTAGTTCCCGCCAATACTACTTAATTAGTCGAGCTTGTCCCTCGAACACCTATTAGTCGAGTAGCAAAGCACCTCCTCGAAATGCCATTCCCACAAAACCGGATCCTTATTCTGTTGCTGTTCTATTCTATTGGTGAAAGCCATTGCCTTCGCTCGGAACTGGGAACTGATCTGCCTCCTATTCTAGAAAAGGTTTACTCTGAGGGTTCCCTCCCACCCTAAGTGGAAAGTTTACTACCTCAATAAGGATAGTTAGTACCATTAGTTAAGAGTGAAATTCCTTTCCCATGAGCTACTTTTCCTGTCGTACCGATGCTCATACTGAGCTTGAGCGGCATTGGCAATCCTTCATACCTTCGCTCCTATCTAAGAGCTTCTTAACTCGCATCCTCGCGGTCGAGCATCTCCTGATATTGAGCTTTCTCCTGATTCCGTTTTTGGAAACTCATACCTCTTGGTCGAGCTTCTTTCATCCGGTACTGCAACTAGAGCTCTTTGAAACTATGCAACCGCCACTGAACTATCTGCTCAGTTGGAATCCCTTACCTCATCCACATTTTTGGAATAGAGGGGCGATTCTTCAACTTCAGCCTTAGAGCTTCACTCCGCTAACCGGCTTAGTCTTTTATCTTTCGCTTCTCATTAAGTGGGGTTCCTATCTAAAATGTACTAGACAAAGTAGCTATGTCCCCCCTCTCCTGCACCTGAAACTCGAAGTCAAGCTATTAACCTACCCGCCTCGGATTGGGTTGCCTCCTTTCCTTTGTAAATTAGCCGAGTAGCTGAACTACTATCCCGGAAGGAACTGGCTTTTCAACTACTGATCTGCCGCCAACTGACGCTACTGAGTCAAACTCCCGGTAAAGATGCCCTTAGCTACTTTCCCTTCGATCATTCCCCGAACCCAAGAAAGATTTAGCATTAACGGCTTTCCTCCCCCTACCAGAGAATCTTTTACCGGGAGATCAACTGCAACTAGAACAGGTCTGGTTCCCACCTTTCCCGCCTAGTCTAGTCGAACATCTTCTGAACCTCGCCTCTTTTTTCGGTCGAGTTATTCTCGTACCCTAAGTCCAAGTTCATACCCCCGCATCAATCCGAGGAAGAAATTCTTCTTATTCTGTTGAGGTTGAGTACCAAATATCCCTACCAGTGGAGTACCTTTCACTCCTATCCGGTTTAGTCGGTCAAGCTTATCCCCCCGCAGCTACTTGACTTTCTTGGACTTCGCCTTTTGACCTGACTTCCCTTCCTTCTCTTACCCTATGTCATCGTCACCTGTTAAGGATTCCGCATTCGGCGTATCGGGAGCTAAGAAAAGTCCCTTCTACCGATTTCTTTGGGAGCTCGGAGCAGTCTCCTTAAGGCACCGTGTTGAGTAGGGATTTGAATAGAAAATTTCCATTTTGGGGCCAAGCTCAGCTTATACACATATGCGGCACAGTTAAATAAAGAAGAGCATTCAACTCGTGTCTTTTTCGTGGATCATAGAGGCGGATTTACCGTGGGATGGATTCCAAAAGGTTCTTATGACCTTGCCTGAGAGTAGTGCGCTTAGCGTGGGACCTCTTTACGTTACGACGAAGGTAGGAAATCGATCGGAGGCGAGGCTAAGGAGCGGATAAATTCCTTTGACCGGTCTGTTTCGAGCCTTCAGTTTTCGAATTGCTAAAGAACAGCGGATGAGGCCTCCCTTAATAATGGAAGCAAGAAAGAAATTCATCCTACTTTTTTTTTTTCAAAAGCGGGCGCTTAGGGTACAGCTGCGTGAAAACCTAGAATCTTCGTCCATCAAATTAGATCGGCCACTGACCTATCGGACGCTTTTCAGACAGAAGTCGTCATTTTGATGTTTAGAGGTCGTTCTGCAAGGTACCGAAGTCATTCGATCGGGGAGAAAGCACACACGCACGATCCTATATATAGATAAATAGTACCAGTGGAGTCGGACGGTGCTAGGGCTCTCACTTACGGAAAAAGGGGCTCCCGCATCAGAAAGAAGAGCGGCACCTCAACTAGCCACAACCGCATTAGCAGTTCGCGTGGAATCAGACTAACCCGAGGTCAAGGAAGACTGAGGTGACCAAATCGAGGCCAATGAGCTATTCAATTCAGACGAGGAATTTGACACAGGTTCGGCAAGGACGGGGCTTTTATCCCAAGCATCTCCTTACTGCACGCACCTCTAAATGAAGGTACAGAGAGAGAAAGCCCTCCCATGTAGAGTCAGCAGCGGAAAACCTATCTGACATGAATTAGGAAAGTGAAGATGGTGGAAGCCCTGAATTTCTCCACAATGTGCTTGACTTTCGGAGGACTACGCGCTTCTAATGAGACCCTTGGGGGGGTATCCGCGCTCTTGGTCTTCAAGTTGACCATTAACGGGTCCTTAGTCATCTATTCGTCCAGGCGAAGCATTAAGGAAGACAGATGAGTTCGTTCCACTTGGGCCTCTCGCCGGCGAGTTCCTTCGCTCCACTTCCTTGAACTGGCGAAAGGTACACCGTCCTTCATTCGAAAGCGAAAACGCAGATGGTTGCTCTTTATTTCCAGCTTGAAGTCCGTCCGAACTTTCCATTTTGAAATCTGAACCGTCGGAAATGGCCACCACCTTCTGGTACATAGCTGCCACCTCCGTATCTCCGATGACAATATCGTAACCCAAGATAGCATAGGCAGTAAACCCGGATCCCGGATCCACTAACTCGGTACTCAACCACACGGTGTTGTGGTGTGCTAGAGTGAATAATGTCCAGGAACCGTAGAAAGCAAGTGGTTGTCCCGTGCCGTATACGCCAGGGTTCTCTCAGCCAGACTTCAAAATGTTCGACGGAACGGGAGACCCGCACCCGCTTCTAGCGCATTTCCTGTCCAGATGTGGGCCGGTAGCGCAGAATGGGGCACTGTGCCTTAGGCTCTTCGTACAATTCTTGTAGGGGCCCGCCTTTACATGGTACGCCCACCTCTCTGAAGAGTCGATCCCGACTTGGGAAGCAAGGGTCTCGGAGTTCAGGAAGCAGTTCAGCAATACACAAAGAAGGGTTGGAGTGCCCGAACAACTCAAAACCAAGCAAAGGGATAATGAACCTGTCATGGAATTCACTGCAAGGTTAGAGCCTTTACTTTTGCCTGTCCCCAGAAGTTTACTTAGCAAGAGCTCCTCAAGATGTGCATGAACAACTTCAGGCACGACTTGTCGTCGATACTCCTGCCCAAAACCTTTAAGGGATTCGACGACTTGTGCACTAAAGCTCACGATGTGGAAGCACATCTTAGCAAACGGCGGCGTCCTACGAAGTACTTGAAGTTCGTTCCGTTACCTTATTAAGAAAGTAGACAAATCACTCTCTTTCTCTATTAGAAAAGTGGACTTCTTTTTCACAGCCTATATGCGTATGCGGAAAACAAGAGTCCTTACTTTTCTTTCTCTTGCCCTGAGAGAATTCGGGGGCTACCGCTTTCGTTCTCTGTTCTCTTTCTCTACCTTTTCTTTTTGACTCCATTTTCAAATCTTTTATGCTCGGCCATACCTACATGGGAAACACCTAGCCTTCCCTCCCTTTGAAGTGCATTTATCAGATCAGCTCCCCGAGTAACTAGAAAGAGGGTGAAAGGCCCAACTTCTTCATTCATGGCCTTATTTGTTTGATTGATCTCCCTTTCGTATTCATTCGACCTGAGGCAAAAGAGAAGTCATACAAAGAAAGGTTCTTTCATGCAATGCATAACGGGCGGGCCTCCTATGGATTCCTCCAACTCAATGAACGAAGGGAGGAGTATGAGGAAGGCCGGCTTTCTATATACAAAAAGGAAAAGGGTCAAACCATATCTTACTGAAGAATCTGACTGAATGAGGAAAAGCTCTTTATGTGGTCTCACTTTACCACCATCTGAAATGCGCGAAACTTCGATTGGTGGAAGCCAGTCCATGAAGATTCTCCCTTTTCCTACGTGCAATTCCCCTCTTTCGGTAAGCATCCAGTATCTCAGCAAATGAACATTTCTCTAAGCTTATCCTGTAGCTTATACGTCGTTTGAAAGCTGCTTCAAGGATCCAACGAATAGCTAAGGTTTGTTGACGATCCCTGGCTACAATCCCAGGGACATCATAAATAGTACCCGCTACTCCTACTTTTGCTACTTCGCATATGGGCTTTATATTCTCTACGGCGTCAACCATAAGTTTGATTACATCGCGTTCAGTTCGAGCCGGGCGAAAAAAAGTTTGATAAAATAAAGCACGAACTCTCGTTCTTTTACCTTCTTTCATGCGAAAGTTGACCAACTTCTTGATCAGTTGTTTTTGCTCACCATCCAAGCCCCCCATATAGCTGAGAATTTCCGAGCAATTGGAAGCCGCTTTCGATGACGAGGCCGAAAAATTGATATTACGCAATCCTTACTGTCCATCTTTATCAGCCAACTCCCCTGTTTCCATCTAGAGTTTACCACTCTTCATAGCTTCTTGAACTTTCTTTAGGGTCTCGCTCCCGCTTGACTAGTGACTAAGGTTCTAAGCCTAACTCACTTCCAATCATCCTCATTTAAAACCTCAACAAGATCCTATCGAGAAGTCGAGGGTTTTCTCCTAGTAGTCTTAGCCTCAGTCCCCTGGTCGGGGAGCAATCCTACTTTCGGTTGTAGCGATTGAATGTGGTTTCCGGTCTTTCACCATTGCATTGGCCTTGGTTGTTCGAAGTCTTTGATTCTTTCTTCAGGTGATGTGTAATAGCCTAGCGGGGACCCCTTGACTCTGATGAAAGGTAGTTCACTCTGATCGTGACAAAAGAGAGAAGAGAAAGAACTGGGAGTTGGGGCCTACGCCTACATAAACATAAGTGGTTGCTTGCTTACCAAGCCATCCTGGCAAGCTCCTCAGTTCGATTATTCCTTTTTGTTCAAACCCACCCTCTCGGAATCGTTGGAGAAAAGAAACACCAAGTAGGATCAAAGAACTGAAGACGTTTCCAATACCGACAGCAGCTCCCGCTGAAGCAATTGTAGCAGCTCCGGCACCCATTGATTTTGCACCTTCTAGAGGGGCAGCCCTCTCTTAGGAGAGCCCTCAGAAGACTAGGATCCTCCTTTATTGAATGAAGCCATTCTCTGAGTTTCAATGCATTTTCTCCCGACAGTTCTAAGTCTGTTTCCATTATGTAGTCTACAAAGCTACAATGCATCTTATGCGTCTCCTCGGGGATGGTCGAAGCCAGCTTTTTCCCTTGCTCAATTCTCTTTGATATTGACAAAAAATCTCATTCCAAATTGGAAGCAATAGGCCCTTTCGCTTTTCCTCCTCCCAGGGGTCCACAGGTTCCGGCGACTGTGGAAGCGCCTCTTTTTCGGGGTTACTAGAGTTTGAAGGCCCCGATACTTCCTGCGGCGAGGTGGGAAAACATTTGTTTGCGATTTCCCACTCACTCGAAGTCAAAGAGAGTTGGGGGTGGTCGGAGCTGAGGCCTTGCTCCGAAGCTTTTTTTTGGCTCTCTGGGATCTCAAAAACTTCCACCCTTGCCCCGGGACTAGGAGCCCGAATTATTTGGCCCGGCGTGTTCTCCGAGCTTGATGGGCCGAAAGGTCCCGAATCCCCCCCCCCCGATACAGGGAAAACAATCATAATAAAAGAGAAAAGATCACTAAAATAAATACCTAAGTGAGAAAGCAGGTAGATTCGGAAAAAATCAATAGCAAAAGAAAGAGATGAAAAAAAGAGTGGATATATACATAAGAAAGACAAGTCGAAAGCCATACTTTTTTTTTCTTCAAACGAAAAAAAAGAATAAAGACGTAACAGAAATACACAGCCTAAGATCAGCATTGAAAAAAGCATGAGATTTCTGCCTGTGCTTATTAATATAATATCGGTTCCTTCACTAAAAAACGTGCAAAAGCAATCCCTAGAAAAACACCGAGAGCTTTGGAGAGTCAATTTCAAAATCCCGAATGAAACAGACTCATAGCAATGTTCATGCCAAATGGTATTTTTTTTCGCCTGCCAAAATAGGCCTGCGGAGCTGTGCACATCAGCCCTCCACATCAAGGTGACAGGATTCGAACCTATGGCCCTCTGTACCCAAAACAGATGCGCTGACCAGACTGCGCTACACCTCGTCTCACCCCCCGAAGCATATAGATCCACCCGATCAATGAACACTCGAACCGAACTCGCCCATCCTTTTTGGCACAGGGGGCGAGAACCAATCCGAGTAATCAACGGCTTTTTTGTTTTTTGAATCTGCCTACTTGAATTTGTTGAAAATCCGGCTGGCTACCTGTCCTTTGGACCCTTCGCCCGCTTAGAAGTGGATTCGAACCACTGACACAAGGATTTTCAGTCCTTTGCTCTAACCAGCTGAGCTACCTGAACCACTTTCCTAAAGTCTCTTTTCTTCATCGAATAGCGCCCTACCTTACCACTTGACTAGTAAGGGAAAAAAAAGCCCTTTACTAATCAAATTGTTAGGGCTCACTTCTTTCGAGCAGCTCTTTCAATTGCCGCCTAATCTCCCAACATGCTCAAGAACCGAGAGCCGTCCAGTCCCTGGACGGCCATAGGGAGCTTACTTATAGAAAGAAGATAGGCCGGTCAAAGAAAAACAAGGCGCAACGGGCTCTCCGCTCCGTCTCACTAAGTAGTGCTATTTTTTTTTCCTCCGGGGGACTCTACCAAGAGGTTCTTTCTCTCACGTAATTTCGCCCGCCCGTTTCACTTCCGCGCCGGAGGAAATGGGATTCGAACCCATGATACAATCTTCTTGTATGTCGATTTAGCAAACCAATGCCTTAAGCCACTCAGCCATCCCTCCAAGTTGTTGATCGGAATTTGTTGTGCGGTTGGTTGCCCGAAGGGCTATCTGACCCGATCAACTGCATAAGCCGTAGCGCGCTAGCGCGCGTACTCTTCCTCTATCTATGAGCGAGACTTTCTCCGGATCTCCCCAGCAAGCAAAAAAGCAAAACAAATTTGCCACTCGTTGGGCTGGGCGACGCCTTCCTCTCAATGAGCACCCCACCACTGAATGATGAACTTTGCCTGTCTTCGCCTCCGACCCGCCCAGGAGAGAAGACAGGGTCAAGCCAAGCCCTTACCCGCCAGAATGGAATTCATATCTCCTTCGTCTGGTCGAGATTTTCCCGGACTGTGACTCTTCTATTACATTACGGAGAAGTCCATTCTCGTCATGATCGATCCACGTCCTATCGTAGTGCCCGGAGAACCAGGCTTGCTTAGCTTAGAAAGCTAGCAACCTAAGGTAGTTTACTTGCTTACTTGTTAGAGTAAGGCGAAGGCTGGAATCGTTGATTGCACGAGCTAGCCGATTCGGATTCTGCTTGAGCTACCTTCTTTTAAGTTAAGGTCGGAGAGCAGCAATGAGTGCATCCCCCTACCTACGCCCTAAACTGAGCAAGATAGCTTCCATTGAGAGAGATCGAGATGTGAGAAAAAGAAGTGATTCAGCTCTTCTCTGCCAATCCTGTTCTCGAGGGTGACCTTACTTAAGTGGAGTGGCCAGGTTCTGATCTGATTCCTATTCGCGACTCTGAACGTAATGCTGTCGGCATTCAATCATACATATACGAAGTGCCGCGAGTCCCCTTAGAGAAAGAACTTATAAGGATTGCTAGCAAAGGAAGGTAGCTAAAGTAACATTCAAAGAAAAACATTCCATAAAGGAACATTCGGAAACCCTTAGTCAAGCCTTTTCCTATTTCCTATAAGGAAGGTAGCCCGGGTTCCTTATTCATTTTCATGAAACCCGAAAAGCACGTTCGAATTGCATCCCTTTGTGGTAGTAGAAGTGCCAGAATTCGAGAAGTATAGCGGAACCACTTTTCCAGGACTCCACTGGTGATGTATTGTGGAAAGATGGCAGAAGTGGGCAACGATGACAAAGCTCTTTTCTTATACATTCCCTCACTGGCGCAGCATTGAGATGGTAAATGCAGCTAGATAGTCCCCACATCCGTCGGTGGAAGGACCTTCCGCTTTCAGTAAGCAGTCAAACTTTATGTTTATTGCTTGTGTAAGCCCCAACCCAATTTGGTAATAGAAGAAATTGGGGTCTGGTTGTCGCTCCCGGAGGAAAAGCCTTGATCCAATAAGGAAGCAAAGCTCCCTCTAAATCTTTGAAACTTTTTGGGCAAAGAAGAAAGGAGTTGAATGCTCTCGAGATTCAATCATGCTAAGGATCTTTCCTCACGAACTGCCTTCCCGAAAGAAAGATTGGTTCACGACTGCGCTTTCCAAGGTAGTTCTGAAGGGCACCTTTTCATTCTGCTTCTAAGAAACCTTCTATGTAGGGTCGGCCTGCTCGTCATAGGGCGACTTCCGGTCGAACCTTATGTATGGCATTTTATCGATGCTTTGAACAGCTTAGTTTCTTGTAAGGTTTTTAACCCCAACGCTTACGCCTTAAGGTACTTCGGGGATTAGTTAAGCTGCTCCTTCTGCCCTCTATGAAAGAAGGAATTCGAAAGAGTCGGTCTCATTGATTGAGCATCTCCGAGATAGATAGATAAGTTTCCTTTTACTATTCATACGTAACTTCGGGCTTTAAGCATGCAGAAAGTCGGATGGCGAAATCGAAGGTGTAGGGATCCTTGGCTGGTGATACCCCAAACCCACATAGGTTAGTATACCACCAAGCCTATCCCCTTTCGGTCGAGCTCTTTTAGAACCAACACCTTAGCCCTCAAAAGCACCTGGAAGAGCCAACCACACTCGAAAGAAAGAGGAACCTGCGAACGTAGTCTTAGGAGCGATATGGAATTGTATGCTCGCCTTTTGACGACAATTATATAAACTTGAACCGGCAGCGAGAAAGCCTATTTCGGAGCTTGCCTTTTTTTTTTTCATACGCGTTCTACGGGTTTGGGAACGAGCCATGACGGAGCTTAAACAAGAGGTTGGACTAAAGCAAGCAGAACACAAGGAAAGGACTGCGAAGAGCAACTCGTATTAGCAATGGCAATCCCAAGCGAGCAGGGTCTCTTCTGGCAACAGGCGCTCCTGACGTGCCTTCTTTTGATCCTACATCATCTAATCCCGGTTTAGTTCATTCTGCTTTCGATAAGCCAATGGAGTTTGAGTCGGTCTTTCTTTCTACAAGTTCTTGCTTTCGTTCCTTTTTTTTTTCTTCTTAGCAATCGCTACAAGCAAGCAAGAGGTAATGAAATTGAGCTCTTGAGTTGTCGTAGTTGTCTCAATATACCCTGTATCCATACCATATTATGGGGAGGCCCCCAACATTGCATTTCTGCTTCCATATCATACATATTTTTGAGTTCTCATTCATCAAAAGCCTAACCCGTTGGAGTCCGTTAGGCTTTTGTAATTTCTTATTCTGGCTAGCCATTCCATTGCCAATTGCCTTCCCTTACATTTCTTGAAGTTTCATTTGATTTTGATGTCGTGCCCCTTATTTGCTTCTCTCTTGAAGGCTATTTCCAGTTAAAGGCAAAATGGAATGTCCAGAAAATTCAAAATAGGGATAGGTAGGGCTAATTTCTTTCCATGTCTCTGGGCTTTTTCTTAGTTTGAAGCCCTTTGTTCTGATCTGGTTTTTCAAAATCGAATAGCTAAAAGTGATGTAGTTTTAGTGGTTCTACCTTGCCTTTCTTACGATCCAGTAAAAGTTCCCGTATACCTGGCATATGAATAGTCTACTGTAGAGGCCATATGAGTAGTCTCATCTCAGTACCCAGAAGCAAGATCAAAGAAGGGCGAGTAAGATATCTTTTACTGTAACCCGGTCAAAGAAACTTCTTCAAAAAAAGACATTTAGACTCCCGGATTTGAACCTAATTCTTGATATTGCCCTCCCTGCGGTTGAAGTAGCTTATGCCTTTTCTTTCTAGCCAGTGGCTAATATCATATGCTAGTGGTAGTAATTAGCAGGACAAGCTAGTTCGCTTGAATTTGTGCAAGCCTTGTGCTTTTAGTGCTGGAGGAGGCCCTGGGTTTAGAATTGAAGTTCGTGGGGTCCTTTGATCTTTGATATAACTGCTATGCTGGGGATACTTCTGGAGCTGAGGCAGAAGCTTTCTAAAGTAAAGGCCAGTCCTAATCTTTTACAATTCCACTAAACTAAGAAAGACTCAGGCTTTTCAGGCAGTTAGAGTAGCTTTGCCCCTTAAGTAGAAGGACAAGAAAGAGATTAGCAGTTATTGCCAGCAACAGATGGGGATTCAATTACTCTCCCTCCCGGGTTGGGCATACTTTGAATTAAAGTACGTTATCTTGCGCTTAGGAAAGGTCCTCGTGATGCGCTGCTAAAGCAATTCATACACATGGGGAATGAAAAATGATAATAAGCCAGCTGAGGTAATAGTTTCCCTACGAGGGTTCTTTATATATGATGTTTCCAGGGGAGCGCAAGAGAATAGGTTTCAGGTTAGTTTCTTTACATCCAGTGCTAGTTTCCGGGTAATATTTTGAATCCTACTTTCATCCTCTTTCATTCCCGGCAGTCTGAGATCTAGTGGAAGGTGGACTTTACTAAGAATTCTCCAGTAGTTCCCTGCGACGAGCCATTCTTAAGCCTTTTCAGCTGTACGAGTGGCATATTGAATACATTTTGAGTTCCAGCCATCAGTAAGCGCAGCTAGTTCGAGAGTAGCAGTTCCCAATCATCCAATTGACGTTTGAGTGTTAAGCATAGGCATCTTTCCAGTTTCCTTTGCTAGGGTCAAAGCTAACAGCTATTCAATTCCCTTTCCATTGAGTAGAAGCTCTCCAGGCTTTACCATTTTGGAGGAAAAGACCATATATGTGGAGCACTCCTCTCATATGTTTCTGGCGGACTAATCGATTTCCTTATCAATCTTTCTCCCCTGGGAAGCGAGTGAGCAATTAGCCTGTTTTGGTTTTTGAAAGCCAGTCCTTTATAAGAAAATGGTATATAGTCCTATTGAAGGAGCTCGTTTCATTCCTACTCCAATTGATTGAGAAAGAGTGAGAAGGGCATAGACTTTCCTTCTCTCCAGTTCCTTCGCATTCGCAGTCAAGTACTCAAGCCTTTACCTAGTTCGCAGCGATCTAGTTTGAGTGGTAAGCGCATCTAGTCTTTCTGCCTCCTCCATTCCCCGATCGACCATTGTTGGAATTAGCTGAAGCGGGTCTGTCTGGCTCCCGATCATGACGTAGTCCGAGATAGAAGATTGAGAGAAAGGGCTTTCGGTCTCCCTTCGGTCTCTTTTGCCTTCTCCTGAACTTCGTACAAAAATCCCTATGAAAACGTTAAGTAAGGCACGCCTCCAGTCGTCGATTCTATAGTTCAGTTGTCCGATTAGGTCATGGTGAAGCGATGCCTACGACTTAATAGATGAGGGGGAGTAGTATGGCTCGTGCCAGTGGGTGAAGGGTGCGCTGCGCATTGAAGTGCCTAATCTGATCTATGAATCTATGAAAGTGTCCAGTAAGCTTAAGCTATATCTAGCAGCTCCACCCCAATTCCAAACTGCCGTAACACTCTCTCACCCGGGTACCACTCGACGTGATCCAGTGAGCCCCACTCGGGCAAGGGAGTACAGATCAGATATAGCTACAGATAGCAGCAGCCTAAGGCCTATCTCCAAAAGGCCTCCAGGTGATCTACATCCACATAGCATCAATCGGTCATCCACGCAAACGAAGAAGCTTACCTGCGGAGGAGTCAAGGTATCAAACTCCTGTCGAAAAAACAGCCAGCCCCTGGTGGTGCATATCGTGGTCCCAGAAGCGGTACGACCACCTCATCCCTCTAGGGAAGCCTATAGCTTAAGGCAGAACTTAAAAGCTTCTCACTGACCTCACTCAATTGTAAGCTTAAGTAAAAAAAAAGATCAAACTCAACAGGAGAGTAGGCTATAGGATTCAAACCCCTTCCTTCCGGCTGGCTCAGCTTGTTGAGCGGAATGAACTATGAACTCCAGAGCCGAAGGTCTCCTCTTCAACGGATTCAGATTTCGGATGGGGAGGTCGCATATACGCTGTATCATCTCCGATGTAGCATTCAGACAAATGATACGCGATATTACAAAAAAAAAATTGGAAAAAAGTGTTAGGATGCAAAGCAACCTCCTTTAATGCAATTTCAAATGAAAATGAATAGAAAATTGCATGCAACCATTTTACCTACATTCAATAGAGCCATCTTTACTTAAAGAAATCAACTTCCCATAACAAGAAATAGCTTCTCCTCCTGGTACCATGGTTGTTATCTTTCCTTTCAAATTCAGTTCAAAAAAGATACTTTTGATTTTGATTTCGGTTTCGGTATTTATAGTAACATTACTACCAATAGGAGAACCTATAAAGGGCGAATTAACGTAGCGCCGAGAAAAAAAAACCACGAAAGGAGTTTTGAACCTTCCGATCCCAATTATAAAGAATGAAATTGAGTAAGACAGAGGTTATAAGTCCCGCAGGTGGTATAGCAACTCCCAAATAGGACAGTGAATCTTCCTCAATTGCGCCTATTGCTGGTAATTCCAAGAAAGAAAGAAGTAAGTAATGAATCTAAAAACCGATTCATCATTTACTACGGGCTCCAGTTTGAATAAGAGTTGAGAACGAGGAGATGTAATCAACGAAGGAGTAAGATCTATCAAAATGAATTTCCATTTTGTCACAACTAACCCATTGTTTGTGAAATTCTTTGGGAGTTAAGCGAAAGCCGAAAGAATTGTCTATAAGACAAAGAAAAGTCAAATTTCACATACGGGCTAGTGCTATCAACACCATATCGTCTTCCTCCTTGGGACGAACGACCGCTATTTTGTCTTTGTTTGGAGAAAGGTATATAGTGTGGAAAGCACCAGTTGGGGTATGATCCTTACTAGGGATAAATTGAACTCTAAGTGGATCAAATTTATACTCATTTGATAAAAGAGCACCTTGGATCTCATGAACTTTGTAACGGTCAAATGAGTAGAGATGATGCAGTTCCCTGTAAACGTTACCTATTTCTATGGACAATTGAGACAATGAGCACTTGTACATCATGATATGAAAACTGATTTCTTTTTGAGTTCCGCTTCTCGCTCTAAAAAAGAGGGCAGACTTGTCGGAAATCAAATCATCAAATCACCGGTTGCCTTTTTCCAACCAAGAAAGAAATGGGAGTTTTTGGCCATTGCTTGAGCGCTTGGGTCGAGTTAAGACATAAGCGAGACGGGATAAAGAAGCTACTCCACGGAACACAAGCTGAATGTAAGTCAAAAGTAGCAATGTCCGTGTCTGGAAAGAGCAAAGATTTTGGTTCTCTAAAGCGGATGAAGGAGAAGGCCCTCGGCCCTATAACAGTAGAAGAAGGCTTTACCCAAGTTGTCTATTTACGTAGGTGAATCAAGTACAACAAGTATGGTCATTGCTTGTGGGTATAAGAAGGGGGCTCTGCTACGCAGATCCACTAGACTAGGAAAGAAGTACGCATTGCTTACTTACTGTTTGAACGATCCTAGTTACTAATAGCTAATAAAGTTGCGAGTAGGGCAGTAAGGAGACGGCAGGCAGAAGGTAAGGAGGAGTGGTGCAATTAGGCCTTCCCTTCGGTATGCGATATCAGTATGTAAAGTGAATTTCTCTCATAGTATAACAAATAGGGCCCTCAGATGGTACCAAGTTCTTATCGTAAACAAGCTTTCTCTCATATTTGGCCTTCCGGCCAATGACTGCTCAAGAAAGACATTTGGGGTTAAGACGAACTTCCTAAGTACATTTGCAAGTGAGATCAGAATGAGTTCATCTTCGAGCTTGAGACAAAGATAGAATTCCATAAGATTGTCTTTGATAGTATCGAACCGAAAAAAACAAAGACTGTCCATCTTAATTGGAAAGCCCCTTACCTCTGATTTTATTAAAAATGGAGAGAGTTTATACGAACCAGTCAGAATTGCTTTTTCCAGTTTACAGAGGTCGACTCTTTAGTATCTAATATGAAATTTTTGAAACGTTTCCTGGATTTCTCGTAGAAGACAATTTCGTAAAGGTAAAGTAAGTTCAGCAGCTCTGGGAGAGAATTCCATGATTCAATTTTTGAATGAATAGGAAAGGAGAAATACCGCCTTAGAAAAAGGCTTAACACTTGAAAGTGCCTTTTCCTGAAAATTTCTTCTTATCTTAAGAATCTTTTGAAAAGTCTGTGAATCGGGTTTACTCAACTCCCCAAGCATCTGTCACAGACGGTGAGGAGCGTAGTCAGTTTGCCGATTTGTCAGAATGGAATCCGTAATTATGACATATTTATGCTTTCTCCAAAAGTCAGAGTGATCGGGATCCAATTCCGGCATACGGTCCACCATCTGCCTTTTTAATTGAGCGGTCTCCCGCGCTTGATTCAAAAGCTGATCTGGATTCGTCCCAGGAGGAGACTTTGCTATTAAGCGCCTCCAAATATGCTCCTCCATCTGACGACGTTGCTCCACTTCTTCCTGCGGCTGGTCCGAGGTTGAGGAGGGCTCCGGCTCATCAGCTGGACTGGAGGACTTTTGTTGAGGTCCAGATCTAAAGGCGGCCGCTTCGAAGAAAGGAATAGATGTTGTCTTAGTACTATAAATACAAAGAAAATAGAAAGACGAAAGGATTGTCTATAAGACAAACCAACCGGACTTTTTCTTTTTTTCTTGTTTGACTGGATGGATTAATTAAGCTTGATCCCATTGAATGGATTGCCTAAGTATCTATCCCGAGCTACTTGACGTATCCATAATAATATGCCTTCCTCTCGACGCGTCTGGACGGACAACAAAGGCAAGTCAAACTCATCCCTCGAAGGCAAAACATGTCCAGAAGGAAATCTCTCGAAGGGAACTTCCAAGCGACTAGATGGACAAAAGATTAGACTCTTAGGAAATACATCAGGCTAGGTAAAGGGTGGCGGGCAAAAGCAGGAGTCTCCCCAAAGGCTCTAGAGTTCCACGGGCAAGTTAGGGCTATTAGGGCTAGCTTGTATACTTGTATAAGAGTAATAAGAGGGATAAGAGTTGAGTGTATATGGTCACAATGCTCACCCAATATACCCCGGGTGGAGATCCTTTTTGTTTAATTGAAGGAAAGATCTTATTTTCAAGAAAGCGGGGTTGGAGGATACTGGTTAAAAGGGGCTTGCGTTGCATTCTTACTGCTTACTGGTTGCAAGTAGGAGTTTCCCCCCATGAAATTGGATTCCTTCTGTGAGTAAGGCAGGAGATGCTTTCTCATCGGAGTCAAGAGTGCCCCTAGAATATATGTATATATAGCATATTCCCTGTATCCTACTTTTTTATATGGAGTATGCAAAAAAAGTGCTTTTCAAGCTTGTCCAGCAGTCCATTAGGCAAGAAGTTTCTAGGGTTCTAGGGCAGAAGCAAGAGGCCCCCTTAGTTTCGAGAAAGCAGGGCGGAAGGAAGTCTTTCTCGTAGAAGGAATAGTATTTATTATTTATTTAAAGCAAGTTTTCAAGCCTAAAAGATTCAATTTCATGTCCATCTTCATCCCGATCTTTTCTCCCTCTCTTAAAGAAAGGGTAATTATTTAGAAAATATTTTCTAATAAGCTAGCCTGTGATAAAGCCTTAGTATTTGAAGCCAAGCGAGTTAGTTCCCCTTCAGCCATTTCCCTTTTAGCTGAACTGCGACTTCCATCCATTGCTAGTTCCTTGGTAATCCCTGCCTTTTTTTTTGTTTGAAGGGAGGAATCCGCGCAAGGCAGTGGAGGAGGGTCGTTCCTGGTTTAGTAACAAAGTTCCTTTTGAAGTGATAAAGCCACTTTCTTGCCAGGCGAGTTGGATATTAGGTAATTGCTTAGAGGTTGTAATATTCTTATTCTTACTATTGGGACTTCGACTGTAACTGGGTCTAGTCATACCATAATGGTAGATCTTAAAAACAGGTATCAAGGTTTTTGTTCCTCGTCTGCTAGGGTCTCTGCTCCCCCTTTCACTGTTCAGTATAATGCTGTACTGGGTTCATATTACTAGTTAAGATCTTTCTAGTTAAGGATATAGCATAGCCTATTTACCCTCTTCAGGTGGGCCAAGCAGTTCCCTTGGTTCTCTCTTCCTTCCCTTTTCTATCCCTTACATCCATTGTTTAGCCTTTGTGTAAGCCTCTGATAAATCCAGTGATCAAGCATTTTGACCCCAGTGAGTGAGCGAGGGACTGACCTTACTTTTAATAGGAAGAGGGATCTACTTTCTTTCCTTTGCTTCCTTTCTAACTGGGAGTGCCTTGAAAGCCAGTCTAGTCCCCTTTTTTACAGCAGTACCTTGGGCTAGTAGAGATTTTCTTTCAAGCAAGCGGTGGGATAGAGCAGGGGAGCTTGAAAGACTTTACAGCAGGGGAAAGGCTAAGAAGCAGTGTAACCATATCCTCTTTTGAAGGCAAAGCAAGTAACTAACTTAGATTTTGAGAGGGATAATAAAGAACTTCGATGAAAGAAATATAGGCCAAAAGGCAAAAACATACGTATTTCAAGCAGGAGGATTTCCCCCAGCAAGGATTATTGATCCAATGGGCAAGCATCCCCCTTTATTATCTGTACCAGCGATTTCCTTTTTGAATAGGTATAATTGTTCCTAGGGCAAGCAAGTCATCTTTCAGGCATTTTGATAGCAGGTTCAAGATCCATCCTGTGAGCAAGTTGAAGGCAGTTCTATCTTTTATAGGCTTAAATGAAAGAGGAATGCAATCTCTGCGTCTGTGGAAGGGAGTGGTGCTAAGTGCTTCGATTGCAGTCAGTTACAGTTCCCAGCTATCCAATCTCCGGTAACACAAGAAGAAAACTAGGGATATAGCTTTTGATAACCGGTTCTAGAGGTGAGGTTCTAAGGCAAGCAATTGAATGAAAATGGGCAAACAGCAGGAGTATCTCAAGCAAGGGAAAAAAAAAGTAAGTGGGCATCCATCTTAGGCAAGAAGTTTAAACGGATTCTAGAGCAAGCAAGACAGTTATCTTCATACTGCCGGAGTAAGCCAGTTTGTTTTCAAGCAATCAGAATAAAGGGCAAGCCCAGTCACTCAACTTTTGAAAATCATTATCCTACCGAAGAAACAACTTTAGCACTTTTTGTGTCAAGCACAAGGCAGCAGTTGACTACTTGACTTTTATATGACTTTGATTACTATTAAGTAAGTAGAATAAGTAAGTATTCAAAATCCCAAAACAAAGCATCGATTGATAGAGGTGATAGAGGGTAGCCCATTGTGATGAAGATGAAAAGCTATTCCCCCCCCCCCTGTCTTGGCCTCTTGTCTAACCCCGTTATAAATAGCAGAGAGGTCCTTTAGGGACTTTAAAGTTACTCGAGCGAAGCCAATCTTTTCAAAGCTTTATAACTCCCCTGCTGGATTTCCTAAGAAGGAAGTACTGCTTGAAAGGATGGGAACTAAAAAGGTACCCGCCTATGGACCTCTCGTATGAAACCCAAAAAAAGGATAACTGGACATAAATAGGTTATATATATTCACTCTCCCTTATTCTTATATTTATATATTGACTATTCAGTCTATTCAGTAATGTATTATTCACTTTTTTTTATATTTAGATTCCCTATTTCCTCTCACCTCCCCCTATTAGAGGAGGAACTACAACTGTAACAGGCTGGAAGGAAACTCGTACTTTAAATATTAACCACTGGGGGCTCCTTAGATATAGATATGACCCGGGCACTAGGACTATGGAAAAGGTTACTGGGATTGGCTCTAGAGGAGGGAAAGAAATTCCAACAACTGGCTCGTCTGGATCGCAATGGATTAGCTTAGGCCTGGAACTGGCTGGAATCCAAGGGCAAGGATTTAGTAATCCAAAGTCAATCCCTCTCCCAAGTAGTAATTTCATCACTCTCGTTCTTTCATGCCTTGTCAGAAGAGTTCTTTTATCCCTCTAAGGGAAAAGAGAAAAGATGTCCTAAATAGAAGAGAAGTCAATCTATCCAGGGGAAACCCAAGGTAAAGCAGCAACTATGGATTGACGGGTGAAAGAGGGACAGCTGGAAAGAGATTAGGAAGCGATTACGAATGGACTAAGACTGGCACTTAAATTGGAAGGGCTTATGACTAGCCTGGAACTCCACGTCCACAGGCTTACCCTAGAGCAAAGCTTAAGACTGAATGGAAAGGCTTAGAAAAGGGCTGGCTTAGGATAGGACTGGCACTAGACAAATAACCCACTAGCTGGCTATAAGATAGAGGCTAGAACTAGTAAGATTGATACATAGGGAATACAGAAAGATATCCTTCAATTCCTCAGGGGTATACTATTTTGGCCAGTGAAAAAAGATAGGACCCAGGGATTACGGGTTATTTCCTTCATTCATGTAGGTAAGATCCTCTTCAATTCTTTTGAGATTAATAGTAGGAGTATCATCCTTCTTGAGAAAGAAAAGAGCTTGCCTTGCCCATTCATTTTCAACAGTCCTGCTTGCTGGGGGAACTAAAACAGCTGGAAAACTCACTCTTTTCCATTGCCAGCTGGATTGGAAAAGTCACTTGCTTGCTTACTGGTTATCTAACTATCTTTACAGTCCTTACTCATATAACTAACCATTTACTCTACTTATCTTTCTTATCTGTCTCATCTGGCTGATCCCGTGTCAAAAGGCCTTGGCAAGGACTTAGTGTCCAAAACATGGAGGGGGATGGGAAAAGCCCATAGTTAGTTGTACTTTACGGCAACCCAACCTGGTGATATTATCCTAGGTTCAATGGGAAAAATAAGTCAATTTCAAAATTGGTGAGAAGCACATGAATGCATTTTCATTCTTCCCTCCCTATGGCGTATGTGCTTCTTCCTGCATGTGTTTTTGTTCTATTAATGAATCCATAGACCGGAATGGTTGGGGTGCGCAGGATCATTCCTGATAGATTGACCGATCAGAGTGTGGTATTTCAATTCCTATAGGATTTTGGCTTAATCCTTAGAGCGCTCAGAATATTGGGATCCTAGGCACATGGCCGTAAGGGGCCGAGCTTATCTGTAAATAGTTCCTCTGAAAGGAGTGTGTGTGGCATTTCCGGTTTGTCAACATGGTTCTTAGTTTAAGACTTCGTTCACAAAGTTCCTAGATCAACTTTGAAATGCTTACCTTCTTCTTAGAGAAAGGCGGAGGTTCAAGTCTAAAAGTCCCCTTTGTCTGATAAGCCGATCATCCGATGTTCATTTTCGGAGTCTCTTCTTTGTCTCGAGATCAGGTTAGCCCTCAGGCCTACTTCATGGTATGGATCAAACCCCATTTCTTTCCACTCCTGTTTGGTATTCTCCTCCGTCTTTGATTTGATAGTGGGATGGGGACTCCTCCCCCTATGGTCGATTGAAAGCTCCGTCCCCGATGAGAGTCCAGGCAGACTTGCTTCATCAAAGATAGGTGTTAGGCGAAGAAAGGGAGAAATCGTGTCATTAGCAGTGGCCCTGTTGCCATCATCTCTGTCTTCAGAAGCATCCTGCGGCTCTCCCGCATATTGAGAAATCTTTCAAGCTCTCCCAGGCCCAGGGTTCTCCGGGTTAAATGCTTCGTCAGTCCAAACTTCATCCCTCTCCTTCTGGCTGTCTGGTCTTATCGGTCTGATAGCATAGTTTATTAATGAAAGGGTTTCGGGTCAATGGTGAATCTCATGATTGTGACGCCCCCCTTCCCCCCTCTTTCTTAGAATGAAACATCTCTGATATCTTCTGCATTTTGTTCGCCCACTCTTCATTCAGGGTGGTTAGAACCAGGGGAGGATCTTCCACCTTTAAGGTCATAGCACCATCACCTGAACGCTTACTCTTACTGCTCTTTTAAGGTTCACCTCTTTTCTTAGGATTGGCTGCCCTGAGGTTCTTGTTTGGAGTCATTTGTTTATCACAGAACAAGTCCCCCTCAGTCACTGCCATAGTTGACCCAGTATCAACCCTCTCTTCCAGATCCTCGCTTCTATGAACCAAATCACTCTCCTCGGGAGTGATCTCCTTGACTACACCCTTCTCGGCTTTGTTACCCAGACACTCATCCTGAGCAATCTCTTCCGGTTCAGCAGTGTCCAGATCTGCTATCTTTCCCTCTTCTTGTTCAGGGTCCTCTAGAACCGCAAAACGGTTCGGGCTTACTTTGATCGACTTGCCCACACAGCGTCTTTTTTGAGAGAAAAGGTCAAGGGGCTAAGTGACTCTCGAAAGTCGTCTTTTGGATCGCGTCAAGAGAAATGACATAGATAAGATCATTGCTTTCAGAGTTTCATTGTCGAATTGATCTCGGAATTGGATCCCAATAGTAGCTGCTGCCCAAAAAGGTGCTTTATGAAAGCCGGTCCACAGCAGTGAAAGTACGATTGATTCTGTCGATCGAACGAAAATCGCTTCTTGCTTTTTTTTTTCCTTTCTGGCTTGACTACTCTGCTTGCTTAACACAAGTGTGATTGTTTCTTCACGGACTACTTCACTACCCAGCAAGCTCCGGCTCGAAAGCAACAAGCTCCGGATTGAGCTGCGCGAAAGCCGGAGCTTGCTAGCGCTTTAGTTTGATTGCAGGGCGTTTAGGCTTTACTAAGAAGATAGAAAGGGCTTTTAGTTTGAGACCATATAAGGCTTTCTTCAATCGGCAAACAAGGGATGGATCGGAAGTCTGATAAGGCTTTAAGAGATAGGGACTCCAGCGGTAAGAAAGAGTCACTCAGTGAATCGGTGGATCACACACTTGTTGGAGACAGGGACACGCCTGACTATTTCTAAAGTATACAAGTGTTGAAAGAGTGAAGTCTGGGGACAACGGTAAACGTGAGGAATGGGATCTCCAAAGTGACCCGTCCCACTAAGTTCGCAAGCAAGGGACATGCCGAACACCTACCTTTCCAACTAAGTCCAACGCGAGGACTTTTCATTGACGATGCGTTCCGTCGTCAGCAAGCGGTGGCCGACAAGGCCCTTTTCCCTAAGGGAAGCGAAGAGGACAGGTTTGAAACTCGTTCGGTAAGATTTTCCCGAAGGTAGGCATTTACCCAAGGCACTGATATTCTGAGTCTCTCAATTAGTTGTCTTTTAGGGAGTTTTTCGTCTGATTCTTATGAGTGGCCTATGTGAATATGAGCCAAGCCAGGAGCAAGGATTCCGGAAAATGAAATTCGATATATATATAAGTGCAGTTCAATCGTCGAAAGTGATATCTCTTTTTAGTCTGGTCTTCTTTTCTCTTTTGAGTCAGGTTCTTAAGACAGGGCAGGAAATCGGGTTTTCTGAATATCTCTCTTCTGGCCGTTAGTTCGAGATCTAAACTGGACCTGAGAGAGACTAGACTTCTAGTAACAGAACAGTAGGTGCGCCTTCAGTTGAGGAGAGCTGTTCACAAGCAGTGGTTATGAGCTCTTTCTTGTTTCGGTTCAGAAGAGGTAATTCCTTCAGTTGCACTAGTGGATTGAATAACCTTTTTTTTAGTGCCACCAAAGTGCATGTGTTCTTGGTTAATAAAAACACGAATTTCGATAGGCTATAGGACTGATACTATAAGTAGGACAAACGCCTTAAAAGAAAATCAATCAAATGAAAGGCATTTTTTTTTGTCCACTTATCCAAGGAATCTCTTTCTTGGCATTTGTATTTGAGAGAGAGCTATGCTTAGGGTCAGTTCCTTCAGTAAACTTATTTGGAAAGTTAGAAGTGAACTTTAGGTAAGTAAGTAGTCCCGTAACCAATTTGAAAAACTTTCATATCTGGCACTTAAGGAGGTCAATCTTAAGTGTTGGAAGCTACTGTTAAGGTACTTCCCCTCATCTAAAAAGGATAGGCAATTGAGAGAGAATAGGGCGATAGCGATAGACACAGGAACTGAAATAGACTCAAAGATGACTTCGAGGGGAAACCCGTTTAGGGCGATTGCCTGGTTTTGATTGAATATCCTTTCCTGTGCTTATCTTGTATTGAGGTATACCGAAGATCTGAGTCAAAGTGGGTAAGAGAAGGGGAGGGATTGTTTTTGATTAGTGAGGGCAAGCAGCTTGATTTTCTTTTTCAATAGTTTGTGGTAGGGCTTTCAAGAATAGGCGGTTCATATGTTTTGATGACCCCCAGAAGAATAAGTAGGAGGATACGCAGAGCAAGAGCTCTTGAAGTCTACCCGGGCGTGCTTCTGAATTCATTTAGGCCCGACTAGGAACACGTGGATCCAGGGAACCTGGCTCGGGAACAGCTTCTTACTAGTAGGGGGCTAATCACAGTAAGAAAGTACAATCTCCGAAATAGAGCTTAGTCTCTCCATAGTAGTCTACTAGTAGAAGGCGTAGGTTATGACTTGATCCAATTGAGTCAGAACACCTTTCTATCTAAAAGGAATGGTGCTCGATGAAACGATCCAGATTCCACACTATGCTGTGGGCTGGGGAGAGAGCAGCTCTGCGAAGCTGGGCGTTCAGTCTTCTTATGGAGGAACCATACTAGAAAGAGAATAGAAAGAGCCTTCAAAAAAGAGCGAGGGAGTGATGGGCAACCTTAGTCTATATGTTGCTCGTGAGCCGCCAAGTACCAGTCTCGCAACAGTACTGGCGCAAAAGGATCGGTCCTTCACTTGCTGATCGTTCGTTCTTCACTCTCTTGCTATTACCCGCGGGGAGCGCAGCAACCAAGGTGCATATTTTCATATAGAAAAGAAAGAAACAAGCGAAGCGTAGCGATTCGTACTACCGGAAAAGTGTCGCTAACCGACAGGCAATAGAGTCGCGTAGCGAATCACATGGAGAAGCCCCTACCCGCCAGCGCGCGGATAGATAGGGCGGGCGAAGTGCGAAGGGGATGGATGTCTGAGCGGTTGAAAGAGTCGGTCTTGAAAACCGAAGTATTGATAGGAATACCGGGGGTTCGAATCCCTCTCCATCCGCGAAGTCATAAGTTCTCTCTTGCCTTATCTATAGATAAGAACGAATCGGATCGACTCGACTGATATGATAGATGGAATGGGTACCTTGTGTTATGATTTAGTTAGGACTTTGTCCCCCTTTCGTTATCTTCCGCTCCCCTTGTCTAGGTTGGGGGGTGGATCCCCTTTGGGAGGCTAAGTCGAAGATCTTGGTGGTCTTGTGATGAGAAACTACGATTCCATTTTCTTTAGGAAGTCCCATAGCAGTGAGGCTTAACAGATAAAGCAAACGGTGGATACTTCCACTAGTTGGGTAGAAGGTGACGACCCTAATGAATCGACTATGAAGGTGGCTTTTAGCTACATCAGCGCTCAAATTCCTGAATCGTAATTGCCCTGGCTTCGATGATCAACCCCTGGCACATTTAGGTTTTGATCTTCGGCCATCCTGGTCCTCAGGACCCAACACAATATTCTTTTTAGATCTTTTTTTTTTTTTGTTTGAAAAGATGCAAAAAAAGGTGTTGTTTTTACGTCGTATCCACATGGAAAGCTTACCCTCTTCCACACATTATCGGTGGATGCTACAGCCGCTATCACTTTGGCTGGAGAAAGGGAATGAAGGTCGAAGAAAGCAGGGATAGGTGCAGTCGCATTCGATCGAGAGCCGGATACTGGTCAATCAAAAGTTTTAGAAAGCTTGCCGCAGACTCAGAGGTATCCATCCTCCTAAAAACAAGAGAACGGGAAAGACTCCACGGGACCCCATTTCCCCAAAACCTTCGACCCTTCTTTCTAAATGGGGGTGCCCGGAAAAATCCTTTCCACGCCTGTAAGCAGAATGATTTCGAAGGTAGAATCAACCCCCTTCTTATCCTGTCTTCTTGGCTAGTAAAGGCAAATGTGGTTAGAAAGAAAAGAAAAGCTTCATCCTTTCATTCGGAAAGAAGCGACAAGAGAAGAACCAGTCCTTCAGTCCATTAAAAAAAGTGAAAAGGCCGATTAGGTTGCCGAGAGCTTGAACACCCTACCTTCCGCCCTCGAAAAGAAGGGCCTTCAATTGGTCCTTTCGAATACATACTGAATGCGAGATGTTCCCTCGGCCGTCGAAGTGGTGCTTGACATAGGCCGCACCTCTCATTCTTAGGAGATTCTCCGCTCCCGTCCAATCCATCGAGGACCATTCTCTTTCGTAGACATCCAGCCCAAGGAGAGAATCTGCTGTTGCCCATGGCTGGCCCGGGAAGTAGTCTGATCATCGTAGGACTCGATCTCCAGTGGTAGGGAACCACTCTGTTTTCTTACGGGCCGTCCTCATTATGCTGATGCGTTCTGTTTCCTCTTGTAAATATTGATTTTCGAGTAAGCAAATCCGGGAGGGAATTGCATTACCTTTTGTTTTGATGTGCTCTATGTCAAAACTGAACAAAGAGAACATGGCTTGCCATCTTGCAAAGATCAGTTTGGCTGGCAGATCCTTTGCATCCTTCTCCGGGACTCCCTTTAAGGATGGACAGTCCGTCCTTAAAGTCAAGTGAGTATTTAGAGGAATTTGAGAATGGTCTTGAGAGCAGCCAAGACTTCTTTCTCTTTAGAGGGGGGTATTTGCTTTGCGCCTCATTCCATACGCCGGAAGCGAACTGGATCACTTCCTCTTTATCGCCATTCTTCCTTGACTCTGATCTTCCCCAAAATCACCTCCGTTCGCCTCTCTCATAATCTTCTCCCCTTGTCTTTTCGAAACACATCTCATTAATACCTCAAAAAAACTTCTTCGATACAGTCTGTTCGCCAAGATTGCATACCTATGAGCTTGTCTTATGAGATTTCTTGCTTCATTCTTGTCTTGTGGAAATACCCCTTTTGCTAAGTAGTCCCACATCGGTTCAAACCACTTCGGCCCCTCGGTGGAGTCTACGTTCTCTTCTGCTACGAAGACCTCTGCTATCTCGGCATCAAGGAAAGAAGTAGGTATAGTTCTATTGACTACCTTTATCCCCTTTTCCATTTCTGTGTCATTTTGATCTTAGAAGCAATCGTAGAGAATCAGTATGACTTTTCTTAGACCGAGAGACATGGTAAATTCGGCCTTCTTCAAACATTTCCATCAATCTCATTGCCTTCAACCAATAGGCTTTCAGACTATTCTCTTTGACTTTGAAACTTTCTTCAATCTAAGAACCGCTAGAAGTGAATCTCCCAACCACTTACAACATGGGGAGCTAGCTATTGTATCCCTGCCAATCTTTCTACTTCGAGAACAATTAATAGGTGCTGAATACTCGGCCACATTGTTCGTGCAATCGAATACCAACTTAAACGAGAATGAAACAACTTCCCCTTCTGGAGACAGAAAAAGAATAACAACACCAGTTTTTTCATAATACTCAGGCAGATTTCCTTTTAACCTTTCTCTTATCAGCTCTATCTTCTCTTTGTCTTCGAGACCCATCAAAAAACATCACCCAGTAAGAGGCTTCTGCTACGAATACTTCCTCATCTGGCAGTTCTTCAGATACTAAAACATCTTATGATATTGGATTTTCTGCCAGCGCGGGGCGGTGGTTTTTCGATTCTCTCTTTCCTCTCTTGAAGATAACCACTTATTTAACGCAATAATGATTGAGTGATTTTTTCTGGGTAAGAAGCCCGAGCAAGAGCAAAGAGAATCCTTCTCAGGTCTCTCTCCTGATCTTGATTTGGCAGCAGTTCAAACACATTATCCATCTGAGGCCAAGGATTTCTAGTAAAGGCCAGGTTGATCAGTGAATGAAGAAGGCTCATGCCCGTCCATCTCTTGCATTTGGGGGCATTAAAGAATCTTTCTTTCATGGTAAATCCGGGAAGGCCCTACTTATTCAGGGGGAGTCGAGGTGTCGCGATGAATGGAGGAGTCGATCAAGGCAGGAGGTTGGATTCGATGCTTAGTATTCTATCCCTGCTCTTCCCGGGTTGGTATCTAATTCCTCAACTATTGGGTAAACATAGATCCTAGAGAGCGAGTTTAAGCAGCATCACTAGAAGAAGGAGTTGATGAGGTTTTTAGAGTCAAGTCCCATATAAACATGTTCTGGTTTATCAAAAGAAAAAGTTTTTAGATATCCCTTCAAAGCCCAGGTTTTCAAATATCTGGTCCAACCCGGAACTTTAGGACGGAAAAGAAGGTCAAAACGGACCTATTGATTGACCATAGATGCGAACTCCCACACCCTTAGCCAGTACCAGCGACTAGTCTTCGGGCTACGAGGTATATAGGGCGAGAGCCTGCTAAGGAACCCATTAAATTGCACTACACTCAGTACGCACTTATTTCTGGGACCGCTTGATTCAGCATACAGCAGTGCAACATCGGACGTTAATCAGGAAGCATACAGCAGCAAGCACACATCTTTGCGGTCTTTCTGAACCTTATTATGAAAATCCGGTGTCAGCCTTTAGGGTACATCCTACCCAAATCTTGAGTTGAGTGTTGAACCATAGGTTCGGAACAAGAGGAATCCTTCTTAGACTCGGTTCGCCGTCAGTTTGCAAATTGCAGGTGGGTGCGAACTACTAGAGGCCCTCCAGGAAGTTAGTCAGAATAGAGAACCTAGAAGGCCGCCTTGGTGAATCAGACCCAGAGATCATGGCCAACAACGCCAGTCACCGAGGCACCTGGAACCCTCTCTATGATGGGGACAATGAAGAGTCCACTGGCTCTAACCACCAGCTGAACCCTACAGCCCCGGCAAATCAGCAACTTTATAACGAGGCAGTTAGCCGTCAACTAGCTGAGATTTCCCGGATGCTAGCACAATTGACCTCGCAGGTAGCCATCGGAAATACCCTGGCTGCACCTGCAGCTCAAGGAACAAACCCTCCGTCTACCACCCCGGCTCAGGGGACACAGATCCACAACCACAAAGAGTAGCAGATGCTAGACCTGTAGACCACCCCAGTTCAGAATCAGCCCACAGTTCCTGAACCTGTAGATCACTACGAGGAAGAGATCCGAAGAAAACCTCCTGCAGTACCGGCCGTGTCCTTGGCTCCCACTCCCATGAATCAGATAGTGCCATACGTCCCACCACTGCCGTCCGATCCTCTGATGGGAGAAGATCAGTCGCCTTGAACGGGCAGTTAATAAGTTGAGTAGGGACAAGTATGATGTTGCAGATCTTGAGAATCTCTCCCTATACCCCAAAGTCAGGCTTCCGTACGGTTTTAAGTGGCCAGAGATGGATAAGTATAACGGAACCGGATGCATAACAAAATAAGATAGGATAAAAAGAGGCTGACCTCGGAGCTTAAAAAAGGCAGGATGTATGTCGGAACTCTACAGCCCATGGGAATCGACAATGAGCTACTTGTCCAACTATTCCAGCGCAGTTTGACCGGACCCGCGCTGACTTGGTTGATGAACGAACACTGACCCAAATACCATTCGCACATGGCCAGATCTGGCTAACGCCTTTGTGACGCACTATGCATACAATACAGATACTCAGTTATCAAGGCGTAAGCTAGAACTCGTTAAGCAAGACTTAGTCTTTCACCGACTTCATCACATAGCTTAAGAGGGGAAGGATCCACTCCCGTATCATTCTCAAGCATGGGGGAATTCTGCGGTAGGTGCCGGCTATAAGTGAAGTAAGTTAAGCAAGCACCCGCAGCGAAGGGACACTGGGAAAGCCCAGCCGAACCAGTCCAGTACCACAGATTGAATGCGTTGCTAGATCGAACCACAGACCAAAATGACATCCTACTATAGGGGGGCTTCAAACTATTAGACATTAAAGGTTGGGGTTGACTCACATCAAAAAAGAGGAGCGGCGAAGCAGAATTGTTTTGGGTTTTCCCTCGCCGCTACCGTATATCTCCGTGGTAAGATGCGATCCGAAAGGACCCGCATTCGAAAGATTGGATACGCCAATGATTCGGGAGGGGGATTGGTTGTGCGTATTGACCTCCTCCCCTTTTTTGCATTAGTTTCTGTCTTCTGCTTCTGTTGCTGTTGTTTGGGACGGTTACATGAGATCATCCGATCTCAATGTTGCGTGCGAAATGCATCTCATGATCCGCGTTGTACGAAATTTGTCTCCGTCGGGAACAGCTTTTTTCTTCTTATGTCCGAGACCTTGCTTTCCGCTATGCTATATACGTGTGCTACGATCGCATTGCATGAGAGAGGGCATCGTAAGTAGCATGCGGAGGAGCTAAAATACGCCCGCCCCTTCTTACTAATAATAATTAAGGGCCGAAGAAAGACACTCTTTTTTGGGTAGACCCTTCCCAAGCAGAACCAATCTCTTAGTGGCTCGCTAGCCGGCCATGGCTATCCTTTAGTTAGTGCTGGACCGCTTCACCGCTTCATTAAGTATGTCTTCCTATAGCCGCCATTTACTTGACTAACCAACCTGAGCTATCGTAAGGAAACCATAGGTTGACTGTCGAAGGGTCTCGGTTCTTATCAAGCGAAGCGCGGTCTTTGGTTGCAGCGTGAAGCGGTCTCAAGCAAGTGCTCATTGGTGGAAAGACCGGCAGCAACGACGGATCTCTCTTATTGGCAACAGCAACCGACCCCGAATCCATTAGGGTCCTTTTCCGCGGATTGACACTGATCGTTGCGCCGCTCAGCCGGCGCTTCTCCCCGGTAAGGCGGTATTGATCGATTTCTCCGTCCCATTCATGGAAGGTACCCTGAGCCCTTACTCTACCATTATGTTAGGGGTATGGGATGAAGGAGTCTCTATTCCGAATCATAGGGAACTGCTGGATTTTGGGACTTAGCCGAGAGCCCCTACAAGTCTTTTCAAAATTTTGAAAGAAGTTACAGGACGTAAAAGCCTTACCCCTATGAAGAGAAGCTAATTACAATGAAAGCACTGACTGAAGAGAAATCCCAGAAAGGGGGGGGGGGGAGGGGGGTTACCCCAACCAACAATCAGACTCTAATGTGAAACAAACCAGCTTTGTCAAGAACGACCTCTGATGGACCTAGGGAGCTCAGATAGTTAAGAGAACCACTTTTGGGGTATGGAGCAGCTTGGATATCGCACCCCAGACTTGTTAAAGCATCTGCAACTTTCTTACTTTCTCCGTAGGTATGAGTGAGAGAGAAATTGAAACGGGAAAGTGGAATCTGCAGATCATTCCACCAATATGAAGTGGACCAGGGGAGATCAGCTCCTTGATTGATGTACCACAATTTCAAACTAACTCTCAATGCAGACCTTTGAAATGTTTTTTTTTCTCACAAAGAGTGAGCCCAGTTTTTTCATAATACTCAGGCAGCCCTCTCAATTCCAGATGGCTTCCCTTTTTGCTCATAAGTAAGTAAGCGTTGGTAGTGAACCCGTAAAAGAGCTTGCGCTGACTAGACTAGATTGCCTTTGTGATCTCTGATGATGCATCCTCCTCAGGCTAAGATAGCCCGAGCCACAAGAAGCTCCATCAACATTGAGTTTTGGGCGTACCCATTTCGTAATAATAACCTTTTCAATTAGGATGTGGGCCGGTGGAATTCGAAGTGCACCTAGGTAGTAAGCCTGTCCAGAAAAGAGCCTACATTCCCTCCCTCCCTGCCTGAAAGGAGCTATGCCTACATGCCATATATTCTTTGTTTATCCAAAGGCAACCAGACTATGTCTGATTCCTTAATGAATCTGAGATGAGCTTGAGAAAGGTTTTTCAGAAACTCTTTTTTTTTTCTTTCATTAAAGAATGGTTTCCCCATACAAGAAAACAAGGGACGAGTCCGGTTAGAGAGGTGAGTCTTCTCCTTGCCGATGCGAAAGCTATGCTTTGGATATTGAAAATACTTACTTTCAAAGCCCCCTTTATGAGTAAGCCCCCATCTATATTTCATTTTTCTTGCAATCTCACTATTGACGAAAAGATGATGAAAACTTTCTGTAGAATGAGATATACAAGAGGAAGATCTACTCACAAGCCGTCCCCTATCATTTAAAGGATGCGATCTCCTATGGAAAGAAAGTGTTTTTGATTCCAGATAGCGCTTAAAGAGACCATTATTAGAAAGCCTCCAAGCTGCTCTCTCTTATTTGTTTTACGAATGCCACTCTCTACTATAGAAGTGAGGTTGCTGGAGAAACTCCCTATTATCAAGCAAGACTTCATCAATGGTTGGGAACGCACTTGGGTGGCTAGTGGCTGAATCAATGAGAGGCATGTCCCCAATGCCAAAAGTCCCTCATCACCAATCAAATTAGGGATTTTGCAACTTTACAAATGCTAGCCCAGGCGCGCGTTAGTGCCCAGTTTTAGAAAGAGCATCCCATAAGTGCTGAGAGGCAAGAATCTTCTCTTTGAAGACTTCCGACCAGAAATTCTTGTGTTTCAGAATCTTCCACGCTAACTTCATTCTGAGAGCCTTCCTTTGAACAAATCCCCTCCCTCATCAATCTATAAAGCAGAAGACCAAGGAATGCTTCCTATGATGATCCTCATCGTCATTCCAAAAAAGTCTTAGAAAAAGATTTGAAAGTTGCTGCAAAGTGCCTTTGGGAATTGGGACCCCTGAGAATATATGATAGGTATCGACGAGAGGACATGCTTTATAAGACTTAGACGAGCCCCAAGATGGATGCTTTTTATTGCCAGCTTTAATAAAGTTCGAACTTTCAAATCTGAACCTTCTCCCCCCTTACTTAACTCTTAATCTATAAAAAAAGCCTGCGTAGTAAACTCCTTGTTTTCTTTCCGATAGCTGCCGAGTTTTTCCAGTTTTTCAAGTCAAGCGAGAAAGCAAGTGGATCAGAAAAAGTCTTTCTGGTTGTCTCACAAAAGAGTACTGCGTGGCGGTATACCTGTTTGTTTGTAAAAGGTGGTTTAAGGATATGGTTAAGCGAGCCAGTTGGCTCAAAACAGCTTTCTACTTGAAATGCTGTAGTGTGTCGCTTATGCGCGCCTATGGCGGGTGTTGGGATCGACACAAATCCTTACCGCCGCATCCGATATCCCTAGCAAGGAAGGCTCGAGAGACCTCGAGTGATACCGAACTTCCATAGAAGACTAATTCGTCGTCATGACGTTCGGGCGAACAGATTAGTCAAAATGTATCTATCCATGTTCTCAGTGTCTAAGCTGATTCTTGTTCCTAAACAGAGCAACTATCAGTTTAGTAGCATTGTGGACGACCCGTCGCGTCGACAGATGTCGAGAGTGTTTTGGAGAAGTACGGCAACCTAGTGAAGGACCTTTTCTTAAGGTATGTGCCAGAACTTCCTTCCATCCCTATTGGAGGGGGCCCCATTCCTCGTCACTCTTTTATTCTTTGGTTGGCCATAGAACAGCTGATATGCTCTAACCGATCCGCGAAAACAAACAAATAAATATCATATATAATAACAGAAAACTCATATCCGCTGTTCTATGCCGATCGTTCTTCCGCTGTTCGATACCGATAGGTTACTTCGATGTGCCTTGCTTGCATCCCCGGTGAAAGGTGATAAGGCCTTAGTGGGCCGGACTCACTTCCATCAGATTTCTTTGGGAGCTGTTTGCAATCGCTTTATGGGATCGCGCGGTTCTCAAGGGGCTGAACCCCAAGGATCCGGATAGGGCGGCGAAACGGGCTTGGCCTTGGTTGGTTCCTTTACTGGAGCTCTATCTTTATACTGCCTCTGTTCAGCGAATTCTTTCTGCCTAAGACCGTCTATCCTTGCGAGGTCGCAAGTGATGAGGATCGGCCTCTGCCTTTCCCCTCTGTGAAGGTTGCAGAGTTACCTTCGGATTCCCTTTCATAATGAACGGCAAAATCATTTCAGAAGCTGTTGGTGCTGCTAGTTCAGATGGTGCAGCTAGCGCTAGAGTTAGGAAGGCAAGAAGGCAAGGAGTTAGTTTACAACGTCGAAGTCTGAAAGCAGAAGGCTATAGGAAGGATATTAACGACTAGTTCTGAAGGCCAGGAAGACCGGAAAACCAACCTCGCTCATCAAGTCAAGCTGAAAAACGTGATAGACGTGCGTACTCGCGCGATATGGCTTTTCAGCACGCGGGAAAGCTTAAGAAGAGAGTAGGGGCACGCTAGCCTCCAACTAATCAAGAGTTTTTCCCTTTACTTTACTATTAATTAAATAAATTAAGGTTTATTTCATTTCTTTTGATCAACCGAGTACCGAGCAAAAATGACTTGCTTTACTAACAGCAGCACCTGCCGTGGGCTTTACTGACTAACGAGTTCTCTGTCGCTATCCGTCTATAAGATAGCTTAAACGGTTTTTTCCTGGTTTAATAGAGAGACGGTTGAATAATGTTCCTGATGCCTTGAGCGGCAAGGCTGAGTTAGCTGCATGAAAGCTGGACGAGCAGGCCAGCACAAGTGTCGCACGGACCGCGTTGAGATCGCTAAGTCCGTGACAGCTAGCAAGCAGCCAAAAAAGCAAGGAAAACACACTAAAGCGCGCTCAACGGCTTTTTTTTGGCTTTTCGCGATGCCGATAAAACTACCCCTCCTCCCAATGGGCATAGGGGTTACGTCATGTACGAAACTTTCTTTATAGTATACCACTTCTGGCTCGTCATGCTGCATCTCTTCCGAGACCAGGACTTTGATAACGACTTTCGCCTGTTGCGTACCTTGCTTCCACTACTGTACAAATAGCATTTCCTTCTACATGAATACTTGCTACGGTTTGAGCAGCAAAGGGGGTGCCCCTCTTCTCTTTTGCTTTTTTGCCTGCCTGCCGGTGAATTCACTCACAAGTACCTGCGTAGGACCAAGAAAGCCCCGGCAAGAGTAGGCCGAGCAAGCAACGGAATGAGCGCCTCGCCTTTACTCTAATAAGGGCGTTCGTTAGCGCTTTACTAATAACATAGAAAGGGGCAAGCCAAAACCTACTCCTAACAAGTTGCTGAGTTCGGCTTTCGAGGCTGCTTATATAATCTATTTTATAATATATAAAGAAGAGCCCTCATTTGACCTTTTTAAGGGCTGCTCGCCTTTTTGAATAGAAGGAAGTGGGATAGCGGAGGTTATTTCGGTAAACCGATGCATGAGCGGAGGCTCCCATGTCTCGCCGACCCTCCGAAAAAGTCAGGTCGTAAAACGGCTCATAGAGAGTCAGAAGCAAGCAGAGTCAAAGGCGGGTCAAACTCACATAAGCAGAGGGGGAGACACATTCATGAAAAGCGAGAAGCCGTGCAGTGGGAGACTGACCAACTATGAATAGATCTTACTTTAGGGTAAGAGTAAGAACATCTATTAGTCCGTATCGTGGGTCTACTTGTTACAAAAGGCGAGCAGCCCCATTCCAAAACATTCACATAGGTCCGCATCGAAAAGGGGACGAAAAGAGTCCATTTACCCTTACAATATTCCGGAATGTATCATGGCCCTATCTATTCATCTTTTTCTTCAAAAAAAAAAGAGTTCCGCATCTCTCCGGGGGAACAAATAGACGTGGGGAAGAGGGGGAGGGGGGCTACGAGCCCTCTCCCGTTGCTGTTCCCGGACCAACCATCCCTTCCTTCCCCTTCGCCCCCCCCGGTGAGGTCCGATGAGATCAGATCTCTCGATCGAAGTGAAGTGATAGGAAGAGAAGACTGCTGGCGGGGGATCTCTATTCATTACACCCCCTTGTATAGTAAGGGGAAACCGGAAGGAAGTGCGCTCCTGCGCACCAGCCGAAGGAAGGAGCTTTGGAAGCTTACTTTTAGAGAAAGGGGCAAGCCAAAACCTACTCCTAACAAGTTGCTGGATCGAAGTAGAACATTCTCCATCCGCCCGCCAGCAGCAGGGGGGTTCGATTCCCGTTATACGCGATGTGGCGAAAAAGACTGATTCAACGAGATAGAAAATTCCCGCATTACGATTTAAAACTTGTCGTCTACTTTCAGGAAATGTTCGGAACAGAGAACTTACAATAATACAACGCCGCATTCTCCGAAGATTGAGGAACAAGAAGAGATCTATTAAGAGAAAGATTTATCCGAGAGAAAATCTTAACAGTTACATCCAATTACAAACTACACGAAAGTTGCCCCTTTTTCATGGGGATTTACCCATCACAGAGATGCACAGAGGAACAAAACGAACTTCATATATCCCTTTTCCACTCAATCCAGAAACAAGATTGGACGTTATTCCGGTTCGTCTCCATTTTCGTGAAACTATTCCTCAAGCAAGGCAGCCGATAAGTCATCGAAGGGTTTGTGTGAATAATGGAATGGTAAGCATTACTCATTTAAAACTTTCCCACGGTGATCTAATATCTTTTCAAGAAAATAACGCGAGAATCCGCGGTGAAGAAATAAGGAGATCTTTCTATATCGAAATATCAGTTGAAAAAATAATAGGCAAATTCCTGGCGGTAAGAATGTGGAGAAGAACCAAAACAGAATGGTTCCACCTACTCAAAACTAAGAGGGGATGCCGCCAACTACTAAAATCCCGGTTTTTGCAACAGTTGCGTTCTTCTATGCAAAAAGAAGACTTAGCAAGAACAAAGAAGTTTGGATCCGAAAAAGTATGCTTAGGCAGTTCCTTCGCTGAGCACAAGAGAATGAAGAGGAATTTGTATCATTTCAAATCCCTATTCTTATCGAAGAGAAGGAACGAGAAAAACCGAAATTTTCCTACTCGAACAAGAAGTCCTATAGTTTACAACTCTTCTTTATATAGTAATTCGACCTATTGCTTCGCATCCCCCCATCAGTTTACTATGAAGAGAAGAATCAAAAGGATCGAACTACCTACTCATAATTCGGAGGTGAATCATAGAACACCAAAAGCTGTGGTATCCTATGGACCTAACATAGGTCATATCCCTCACGACATAAGATTGAAAGATACAAACCTTCCTCTTCGGAGCAGAAACGGACGTGGCCAAAACAACATATAAAGCTCGGCGTAGTCAATCATAGGGACATAATTCGGAGGTAAATCATAGAACACCAATCTATCCGGATAGAGGATAGTCTAGACCGATTCATAGATGGATTTCTATCCATATATATTGGTATCCCCGTGGATAGAGATCAAGATAGGGATCCATCTAGATCTTGATTCACTATTTCCATTTATTTCCAAATTTTTGGATTGATTGCCTTTTTTTTGACGCCAAGTTTCAAATCTTAATGCAGACAAGGAAACATCCTTTTTCAATTATTACTAGCTGGGTCGGAGCGTAGACGAGCGAGCAGAGCCCAGGAAACAGGGAAGCCCATCATAGAGCAGTCGACTAGAAGTAGA